GTTAATGTAGCTTAAACAATAAAGCAAGGCACTGAAAATGCCTAGATGAGTATAATTACTCCATAAACACAGAGGTTTGGTCCCAGCCTTCCTATTAATCCCTAGCAGACTTACACATGCAAGTATCCTCATCCCAGTGAAAATGCCCTCCAAGTCAATAAAACTAAGAGGAGCTGGTATCAAGCTCACACCCGTAGCTCATGACGCCTTGCTCAGCCACACCCCCACGGGAGACAGCAGTGATAAAAATTAAGCTATAAACGAAAGTTTGACTAAGTCATGCTAATTAGGGTTGGTAAATTTCGTGCCAGCCACCGCGGTCATACGATTAACCCAAATTAATAGGCACACGGCGTAAAGCGTGTTTAAGCACTATGCCAAATAAAGTTAAACTCCAATTAAGCTGTAAAAAGCCATAATCAAGACGAAAATAAATAACGAAAGTAACTTTACAACCGCTGAAACACGATAGCTAAGATCCAAACTGGGATTAGATACCCCACTATGCTTAGCCCTAAACATAAATAGTTATATAAACAAAACTATTCGCCAGAGTACTACCGGCAATAGCTTAAAACTCAAAGGACTTGGCGGTGCTTTATACCCTTCTAGAGGAGCCTGTTCTATAATCGATAAACCCCGATAGACCTTACCACCCCTTGCTAATACAGTCTATATACCGCCATCTTCAGCAAACCCTAAAAAGGAACAAAAGTAAGCACAATCACTATACATAAAAACGTTAGGTCAAGGTGTAACCTATGGAGTGGAAAGAAATGGGCTACATTTTCTAATCTAAGAAAACTCTTTACGAAAGTTACTATGAAATTAGTGACCAAAGGAGGATTTAGCAGTAAACTAAGAATAGAGTGCTTAGTTGAACTAGGCCATGAAGCACGCACACACCGCCCGTCACCCTCTTCAAATAGGCACAATACACTTAAATTTAATTATACGTATTAATCATATGAGAAGAGATAAGTCGTAACAAGGTAAGCATACTGGAAAGTGTGCTTGGATAATCAAGATATAGCTTAAATTAAAGCACCTAGTTTACACCTAGAAGATTTCACATATTATGAATATCTTGAACTAACCCTAGCCCACAAACCCATTTATACTAAATTATCAAGATACTACAAATAAAACATTTGCCTACTGTTAAAAGTATAGGAGATAGAAATTTTAGATATGGCGCTATAGAGAAAGTACCGTAAGGGAACGATGAAAGAAAAAAAAATTAAAGTACAAAAAAGCAAAGATTATCCCTTGTACCTTTTGCATAATGAGTTAACTAGTAAAAACTTAACAAAATGAATTTCAGCTAAGTACCCCGAAACCAGACGAGCTACTTATGAACAATTTATTGAGAATCAACTCATCTATGTGGCAAAATAGTGAGAAGATTCATAAGTAGAGGTGAAACGCCTAACGAGCCTGGTGATAGCTGGTTGTCCAGGAAATGAATATTAGTTCAGCTTTAAAAATACCAATAATATAAACAAATATACTGTATTTTTAAAAGTTAGTCTAAAAGGGTACAGCCTTTTAGAAACGGATACAACCTTAACTAGAGAGTAAAACTTGACAATACCATAGTAGGCCCAAAAGCAGCCACCAATTAAGAAAGCGTTAAAGCTCAACAATAAAACTATCTTAATTCCAATAACAAATAATTAACTCCTAGCCTTAATACTGGACTAATCTATAAAAATAGAAGCAATAATGTTAATATGAGTAACAAGAAGTATCTTCTCCCCGCACGAGTTTAAGTCAGTACCTGATAATATTCTGACCATTAACAGCAAAATAAGAATAACCTAACTATAAATAACTTACTTATTGTACTGTTAATCCAACACAGGAGTGCACTTAAGGAAAGATTAAAAGAAGTAAAAGGAACTCGGCAAACACTAAACCCCGCCTGTTTACCAAAAACATCACCTCCAGCATAACTAGTATTGGAGGCATTGCCTGCCCAGTGACAACCGTTAAACGGCCGCGGTATCCTGACCGTGCAAAGGTAGCATAATCATTTGTTCTCTAAATAAGGACTTGTATGAATGGCCAAACGAGGGTTTTACTGTCTCTTACTTCCAATCAGTGAAATTGACCTTCCCGTGAAGAGGCGGGAATACCATAATAAGACGAGAAGACCCTATGGAGCTTTAACTACTTAGTCCAAAGAAATAAATTTACTAACCAAGGAAACAACAATACTCTTTATGGACTAACAGCTTTGGTTGGGGTGACCTCGGAGAACAGAAAATCCTCCGAGCGATTTTAAAGACTAGACTCACAAGTCAAATCACACAATCGCTTATTGATCCAAAAAATTGATCAACGGAACAAGTTACCCTAGGGATAACAGCGCAATCCTATTCAAGAGTTCATATCGACAATAGGGTTTACGACCTCGATGTTGGATCAGGACACCCCGATGGTGCAACAGCTATCAAAGGTTCGTTTGTTCAACGATTAAAGTCCTACGTGATCTGAGTTCAGACCGGAGTAATCCAGGTCGGTTTCTATCTATTACGTATTTCTCCCAGTACGAAAGGACCAGAGAAATAAGGCCAACTTAAAACAAGCGCCTTAAATTTACTAATGATTTTATCTTAATTAGATACACAAACAAACCTCGCCCTAGAAAAGGGCTTTGTTAAGGTGGCAGAGCCCGGTAATTGCGTAAAACTTAAACCTTTATAATCAGAGATTCAAATCCTCTCCTTAACAAAATGTTTATAATTAATATCTTAATATTAATTATTCCTATCCTCCTAGCCGTAGCATTCCTTACACTAGTAGAACGGAAAGTCCTAGGATATATACAATTTCGAAAAGGCCCAAACATTGTAGGTCCCTATGGCTTACTCCAACCTATTGCAGATGCTATTAAACTTTTTATTAAAGAACCATTACGACCTGCCACATCCTCAGTCTCAATATTCATTTTAGCCCCCATTTTAGCCCTAAGCCTAGCCCTAACTATGTGAATCCCCCTGCCCATACCATATCCCCTTATCAATATAAACTTAGGGGTGTTATTCATATTAGCAATATCAAGCCTAGCCGTATACTCTATTCTTTGGTCAGGCTGAGCTTCCAATTCAAAATATGCACTAATTGGAGCTCTTCGAGCAGTAGCACAAACAATTTCATATGAAGTAACACTAGCAATCATTTTATTATCTGTTCTCATAATAAATGGATCCTACACACTCTCTACCCTAATTATTACACAAGAACAAGTATGACTAATCTTTCCAGCATGACCCTTAGCAATAATATGATTTATTTCAACACTAGCAGAAACAAATCGAGCTCCATTTGACCTCACCGAAGGTGAATCAGAACTAGTCTCAGGCTTTAACGTAGAATATGCAGCAGGGCCATTCGCCCTATTCTTTATAGCAGAGTACGCAAACATTATTATAATAAATATCTTTACAACAATTCTATTTCTAGGAGCATTCCACAATCCAATCTTACCAGAACTCTACACAATTAACTTTACTATCAAATCTTTACTATTAACAATTTCTTTCTTATGAATCCGAGCATCATATCCTCGATTCCGTTATGACCAACTAATACATCTATTATGAAAAAATTTTCTACCTTTAACACTAGCCCTATGCATATGACATGTATCACTACCCATCTTTTTATCAAGCATCCCCCCACAAACATAAGAAATATGTCTGATAAAAGAGTTACTTTGATAGAGTAAATTATAGAGGTTTAAGCCCTCTTATTTCTAGAACTATAGGAATTGAACCTACTCCTAAGAATCCAAAACTCTTCGTGCTCCCAATTACACCAAACTCTAATAGTAAGGTCAGCTAATTAAGCTATCGGGCCCATACCCCGAAAATGTTGGTTCATATCCTTCCCGTACTAATAAACCCAATTATCTTTATTCTCATCTTATCAACAATGATATTAGGAACTATTATTGTCATAATTAGTTCCCACTGATTACTTGTCTGAATCGGATTCGAAATAAATATACTCGCTATTATTCCTATTATAATAAAAAAACACAACCCACGAGCTACAGAAGCATCAACCAAATATTTTTTAACCCAATCAACAGCTTCAATACTACTAATGATAGCCGTCATTATTAACCTAATATTCTCAGGCCAATGAACCGTAATAAAATTATTTAACCCAGTAGCATCTATGCTCATAACAATAGCCCTTGCTATAAAACTAGGAATAGCTCCATTTCACTTCTGAGTCCCAGAAGTAACGCAAGGCATCCCCCTATCATCAGGCCTAATCTTGCTAACATGACAAAAACTAGCACCCATATCCGTACTCTACCAAATTTACCCATCCATTAACCTAAATATAATCTTAATCATTTCCATTTTATCAATTATAATTGGAGGTTGAGGAGGACTAAATCAGACTCAACTACGAAAAATTATAGCCTATTCATCAATTGCCCACATAGGCTGAATAACAGCAGTCCTACCATATAATCCTACAATAACACTACTAAACCTAATTATTTACATTATTATAACCTCCACCATATTCACACTATTTATAGCCAATTCAACCACCACCACCCTGTCACTCTCTCACACATGAAATAAAATACCCGTAATAGCTATCCTGATTCTCGTAACCCTCCTATCAATAGGAGGACTTCCCCCACTATCAGGATTTATGCCAAAATGAATAATTATTCAAGAAATAACAAAAAATGATAGCCTTATCTTACCCACCTTTATAGCAATCACAGCCCTACTAAACTTATATTTCTACATACGACTTACTTACTCCACAGCACTAACAATATTTCCCTCTATAAATAACATAAAAATAAAATGACAATTCTCCACTACAAAACAAATAACCCTTCTACCCACAATAGTTGTCTTATCCACTATATTACTGCCACTGACACCAATCCTATCAGTACTAGAATAGGAGTTTAGGTTAACCCAGACCAAGAGCCTTCAAAGCCCTAAGCAAGTAAAATATACTTAACTCCTGATAAGGATTGCAAGACTATATCTTACATCAATTGAATGCAAATCAACCACTTTAATTAAGCTAAATCCTCACTAGATTGGTGGGCTCTACCCCCACGAAACTTTAGTTAACAGCTAAATACCCTAACGAACTGGCTTCAATCTACTTCTCCCGCCGCGAAAAAAAAAAGGCGGGAGAAGCCCCGGCAGAATTGAAGCTGCTTCTTTGAATTTGCAATTCAATATGTAATTTCACCACAGGGCTTGGTAAAAAGAGGAGTATGGACCTCTGTCTTTAGATTTACAGTCTAATGCTTTACTCAGCCATCTTACCTATGTTCATTAACCGCTGATTATTTTCAACTAACCATAAAGATATTGGCACCCTATATTTACTATTTGGTGCTTGAGCAGGTATAGTAGGAACTGCCTTAAGCCTACTAATCCGTGCTGAACTGGGTCAACCTGGGACTCTACTCGGAGATGATCAAATTTATAACGTAATTGTTACCGCACATGCATTCGTAATAATTTTCTTTATAGTTATACCAATTATAATTGGAGGATTCGGCAATTGACTTGTTCCATTAATAATTGGTGCTCCAGATATAGCATTCCCCCGAATAAATAACATAAGCTTTTGACTTCTCCCTCCCTCTTTTTTATTACTTCTAGCATCATCTATAGTTGAAGCCGGAGCAGGGACAGGCTGAACTGTTTATCCCCCTCTAGCTGGCAATCTAGCTCACGCAGGAGCTTCAGTAGACCTAACTATTTTTTCTCTACACTTGGCGGGTGTCTCCTCGATTTTAGGAGCTATTAACTTTATTACAACAATTATCAACATAAAACCCCCTGCTATATCACAATATCAAACTCCTTTATTTGTATGATCTGTATTAATTACTGCCGTACTGCTACTTCTCTCACTCCCTGTATTAGCAGCTGGAATTACAATACTATTAACAGACCGAAATTTAAACACAACCTTTTTCGACCCAGCAGGAGGCGGAGACCCCATCCTATATCAACACCTGTTCTGATTTTTCGGACATCCCGAAGTATATATTTTAATTTTACCTGGCTTTGGTATAATTTCCCATATTGTAACTTACTACTCGGGAAAAAAAGAACCATTTGGGTATATGGGAATAGTCTGAGCTATAATATCAATTGGATTTTTAGGGTTTATTGTATGAGCCCACCACATGTTTACAGTTGGAATAGACGTTGACACACGAGCCTATTTTACATCAGCCACTATGATTATTGCTATTCCAACAGGAGTAAAGGTCTTTAGTTGACTAGCAACACTTCATGGAGGCAACATTAAATGATCACCTGCTATAATATGAGCTCTAGGCTTTATTTTCCTTTTTACAGTTGGAGGACTAACCGGAATCGTCCTTGCTAATTCTTCTCTTGATATTGTTCTTCACGATACTTACTACGTAGTTGCACATTTCCACTACGTTCTATCAATAGGAGCTGTATTTGCCATTATAGGTGGGTTTGTCCACTGATTTCCACTATTTTCAGGCTATACCCTTAATGATACATGAGCTAAAATCCATTTTGTAATTATATTCGTAGGTGTAAACATAACCTTTTTTCCACAACACTTCCTAGGACTTTCTGGCATACCACGACGATACTCTGATTACCCAGACGCATACACAATGTGAAATACAATCTCTTCTATAGGCTCATTTATTTCTCTAACAGCAGTTATACTAATAATTTTTATTATCTGAGAAGCATTTGCATCCAAGCGAGAAGTCTCAACCGTAGAATTAACAACAACAAATTTAGAGTGACTAAATGGATGCCCTCCACCATATCATACATTTGAAGAACCTACATACGTTAACTTAAAGTAAGAAAGGAAGGAATCGAACCCCCTATAGCTGGTTTCAAGCCAACGTCATAACCATTATGTCTTTCTCAATTAATGAGGTGTTAGTAAAATATTATATGACTTTGTCAAAGTTAAGTTACAGGTGAAAATCCCGTATGCCTCATATGGCTTACCCCATACAATTAGGCTTCCAAGATGCAACATCACCTATTATAGAAGAACTATTACATTTTCATGACCATACATTAATAATTGTCTTTCTAATTAGCTCATTAGTGCTCTATATCATTTCATTAATGCTAACAACAAAACTAACTCACACTAGTACAATAGACGCCCAAGAAGTAGAAACAGTATGAACTATTCTACCAGCCATTATTCTAATTTTAATTGCTCTCCCATCTTTACGAATTCTCTACATGATAGATGAAATTAATAACCCATCACTCACAGTAAAAACCATAGGACACCAATGATATTGAAGTTATGAATATACAGACTATGAAGACTTAAGCTTTGACTCTTATATGATTCCAACATCAGAATTAAAGCCAGGAGAACTACGATTACTAGAAGTAGATAACCGAGTTGTTCTACCAATAGAAATGACAATCCGAATACTAGTCTCTTCTGAAGATGTACTACACTCCTGAGCCGTACCTTCTTTAGGGTTAAAAACAGACGCGATCCCAGGACGCTTAAACCAAACAACTCTTATATCAACTCGACCAGGTCTATACTATGGACAATGCTCCGAAATCTGTGGATCAAATCACAGCTTTATGCCTATTGTTCTTGAACTAGTTCCACTAAACTATTTTGAAAAATGATCTGCGTCTATACTATAAAATCACTAAGAAGCTAAGATAGCACTAGCCTTTTAAGCTAGAGACTGAGAGCACAAATACTCTCCTTAGTGATATGCCGCAACTAGATACATCTACATGATTTATAATAATTATATCAATATTCCTAACCCTCTTTATCATTTTCCAATTAAAAGTTTCAAAACATAATTTTTTCTTTAATCCAGAACCTACATCAATTAAAATACAAAAACAAAACACCCCTTGAGAAACAAAATGAACGAAAATTTATTTGCCTCTTTTATTACCCCAATAATTCTAGGCCTTCCACTCGCCACCCTTATCGTTATTTTTCCTAGCCTGCTATTCCCAACATCAAATCGTCTAGTTAATAACCGTCTTATTTCTCTCCAACAATGAGCAATTCAACTCGTATCAAAACAAATAATAGGAATTCACAATACTAAAGGACAGACATGAGCATTAATATTAATATCCCTAATTATATTCATTGGATCAACCAACCTATTGGGTCTATTGCCTCACTCATTCACACCAACCACACAACTGTCAATGAATTTAGGAATAGCTATTCCCCTATGAGCAGGAACCGTAATCACAGGCTTCCGCAATAAAACCAAAGCATCACTTGCCCATTTTCTTCCACAAGGAACACCCACTCCATTAATCCCTATACTAGTTATCATTGAAACCATCAGCCTTTTTATTCAACCAATTGCCCTAGCTGTACGATTAACAGCCAATATCACCGCAGGACACCTGTTAATTCACCTAATCGGAGGGGCCACACTTGCATTAATGAGTATTAGCACTACAATAGCCCTCACTACATTTATTATTCTAGTTCTGCTCACAGTTCTTGAATTTGCAGTGGCTATAATTCAGGCCTATGTATTCACCCTTCTAGTAAGCCTCTACCTGCATGACAACACATAATGACACACCAAACTCATGCTTACCATATAGTAAACCCAAGCCCCTGGCCTCTAACAGGGGCCCTATCAGCCCTCTTAATAACTTCTGGTTTAATTATATGATTTCACTTCAACTCAACAACCCTACTTATACTTGGCCTAACAACAAATATACTTACAATATATCAATGATGACGAGATATTATCCGAGAAAGCACTTTCCAAGGACACCACACTCCAACTGTTCAAAAAGGTCTCCGCTATGGAATAATTCTTTTTATTATCTCTGAGGTCTTATTCTTTACTGGATTCTTTTGAGCATTTTATCACTCAAGCCTCGCCCCAACCCCCGAACTAGGCGGTTGCTGACCTCCAACAGGCATCCATCCACTTAATCCTCTAGAAGTTCCCCTACTTAATACCTCTGTCTTACTAGCCTCAGGAGTCTCTATCACTTGAGCTCACCATAGCCTGATAGAAGGGAACCGCAATCCCATGCTCCAAGCCCTATTTATCACCATTGCACTAGGCATTTATTTCACACTTTTACAAGCCTCAGAATATTATGAGGCACCTTTTACCATTTCTGACGGAGTATATGGCTCAACTTTCTTCGTAGCTACAGGTTTCCACGGCTTACATGTTATTATTGGATCTACTTTCCTAATCGTCTGCTTTTTCCGCCAATTAAAATATCACTTTACTTCTAATCACCATTTTGGATTTGAGGCCGCTGCCTGATACTGACATTTCGTGGATGTGGTATGACTATTCCTCTACGTATCTATCTATTGATGAGGCTCATATTCTTTTAGTATTAATAAGTACAACTGACTTCCAATCAGTTAGTCTCGGTATAATCCGAGAAAGAATAATAAATCTAATTCTAGCCCTCCTAACCAACTTTACATTGGCCTCACTACTTGTTATCATCGCATTCTGACTTCCCCAATTAAATGCTTACTCAGAAAAAACAAGCCCATACGAATGCGGATTTGACCCTATAGGATCAGCTCGCCTACCTTTCTCTATAAAATTTTTCTTAGTAGCCATCACATTTCTCCTCTTTGACCTAGAAATTGCACTCCTTCTACCACTACCATGAGCTTGCCAAACAGATAATTTGAGTACTATACTTACCATAGCCCTTTTTCTAATTTTATTACTAGCCGCAAGTCTAGCCTATGAATGAACCCAAAAAGGATTAGAATGGACTGAATATGGTATTTAGTTTAAAATAAAATAAATGATTTCGACTCATTAGACTGTGATCAAATTCACAACTACCAAGTGTCTCTAGTATACATAAATATTATAACAGCATTTATAGTATCTCTCGCAGGACTACTAATATATCGATCTCACCTCATATCTTCTCTTCTATGCTTAGAAGGCATAATACTATCCCTATTCGTGATAGCCACCCTAACAATCTTAAACACGCACTTCACTTTAGCAAGTATAATACCCATTATTCTACTAGTCTTTGCAGCCTGCGAAGCAGCACTAGGACTATCACTACTAGTAATAGTATCAAATACATATGGCACCGATTATGTTCAGAACTTAAATTTACTTCAATGCTAAAATACATTATTCCTACAGTAATACTTATGCCTCTGACCTGATTATCAAAAGGCAATATAATCTGAATTAATTCCACAACTCACAGCCTATTAATTAGTCTTACAAGTCTTCTTCTTATAAACCAATTTGGTGATAACAGCCTTAACTTCTCCTTAGTATTTTTCTCTGACTCCCTGTCAACACCACTACTAATTCTAACCATGTGGCTTCTCCCCCTAATATTAATAGCTAGCCAACACCACCTATCAAAAGAGAGCTTAACTCGAAAAAAACTGTATATTACCATATTAATTCTTTTACAACTATTCCTAATTATAACCTTTACCGCTATAGAATTAATCTTCTTTTATATTTTATTTGAAGCAACATTAGTCCCAACACTTATTATTATCACTCGATGAGGCAATCAAACAGAACGCCTAAACGCAGGCCTTTACTTCCTATTTTATACACTAACAGGTTCTCTTCCACTACTTGTTGCACTAGTTTATCTTCAAAATATTACTGGATCCTTAAACTTTTTAATTCTTCAATACTGAGTACAACCTCTATCAAACTCTTGATCAAACGTCTTTATATGACTAGCATGTATAATGGCCTTTATGGTAAAAATACCACTGTATGGCCTTCACCTCTGACTACCGAAGGCCCATGTAGAAGCCCCCATTGCAGGATCTATAGTTCTTGCAGCAATTCTATTAAAACTAGGAGGGTATGGAATACTACGAGTTACAATATTCCTAAACCCACTCACCGAGTTCATAGCATACCCCTTCATTATACTATCACTATGAGGCATAATCATAACCAGCTCAATCTGCCTCCGCCAAACAGATCTCAAATCACTAATCGCATATTCTTCTGTTAGCCACATAGCACTTGTCATTGTAGCTATCCTCATCCAAACACCTTGAAGCTATATAGGGGCCACAGCCCTAATAATTGCCCACGGCCTTACCTCATCTATATTATTTTGCCTAGCAAACTCCAACTACGAACGAATTCATAGTCGAACAATAATTTTAGCCCGAGGTTTACAGACTTTTCTTCCACTAATAGCCACCTGGTGACTTCTAGCAAGCTTGACCAACCTGGCCCTCCCTCCAACAATTAATTTGATCGGGGAACTATTTGTAGTAATATCCACCTTCTCATGATCTAATATTACAATTATTTTAATAGGACTAAATATAGTAATTACCGCCTTATATTCCCTTTATATATTAATTACAACACAACGAGGTAAATATACTCACCACATTAATAATATTCCACCTTCTTTTACACGGGAAAATGCTATCATATCATTGCACATTCTGCCTCTACTACTATTATCACTAAACCCAAAAATTATTCTAGGACCCTTGTACTGTAAATATAGTTTAAAAAAAACATTAGATTGTGAATCTGATAATAGGAGCTTGTATCTCCTTATTTGCCGAAAAAGCACGCAAGAACTGCTAATTCTATGCTCCCATGTATAATAACATGGCTTTTTCGAACTTTTAGAGGATGACAGTAATCCATTGGTCTTAGGAGCCAAAAAATTGGTGCAACTCCAAATAAAAGTAATAAACCTATTCTCTTCCTTTTCACTAATTACTTTACTTTTATTAATTATCCCCATTATAACTACAAGCTCTAATATTTACAAAACCTATAACTACCCTTTACACGTAAAAACAACTATCTCATGTGCCTTCATTACTAGCATAATCCCCACAATAATATTTATTCATACAGGCCAAGAAATAATCATCTCAAACTGACACTGACTTACAATTCAAACAGTTAAACTATCACTAAGCTTCAAAATAGACTATTTCTCAATAATATTTGTTCCAGTAGCATTATTTGTCACATGGTCCATTATAGAATTTTCCATATGATATATGCACTCAGACCCCAATATTAATCAATTTTTTAAATATCTCCTTCTATTTCTTATTACCATACTAATTCTCGTTACAGCAAACAACCTATTCCAATTGTTTATTGGATGAGAAGGCGTAGGAATCATATCCTTTCTACTCATCGGATGATGATATGGACGAGCAGATGCAAACACAGCAGCCTTACAAGCAATTCTATATAACCGTATTGGTGATATCGGCTTCATTCTAGCAATAGCATGATTCCTAAATAATCTCAATGCCTGAGACTTTCAACAAATTTTCATACTAAACCCAAATAATTCTAATATACCCCTAATAGGCCTCGCATTAGCTGCAACTGGAAAATCCGCCCAATTTGGCCTACACCCATGACTACCTTCTGCAATAGAAGGCCCTACTCCTGTCTCAGCATTACTTCACTCAAGCACAATAGTAGTAGCAGGCATTTTCCTGCTAATCCGTTTTCACCCACTAACAGAGAATAACAAATTCGCACAATCCATTATACTATGTTTAGGAGCTATCACCACTCTATTTACAGCAATATGCGCTCTCACCCAGAACGATATCAAAAAAATCATCGCTTTCTCTACATCTAGCCAATTAGGCCTCATAATAGTAACAATTGGCATTAACCAACCCTACCTGGCATTTCTCCACATTTGCACCCACGCCTTTTTCAAAGCCATGTTATTTATATGCTCCGGCTCTATTATCCATAGCCTAAATGATGAACAAGACATCCGAAAAATAGGTGGCTTATTCAAAGCCATACCATTCACTACAACAGCCTTAATTATTGGCAGCCTGGCATTAACAGGAATACCATTTCTTACTGGGTTTTATTCCAAAGACCTAATCATCGAAACCGCTAACACGTCGTATACCAACGCCTGAGCCCTCCTAATAACATTAATTGCCACTTCCTTCACAGCTATCTACAGCACTCGTATCATCTTCTTTGCACTCCTAGGACAACCCCGATTTTCAACTTTAATAAACATTAATGAAAATAACCCCTTTTTAATGAATTCCATTAAGCGCCTAATAATTGGAAGCCTTTTCGCAGGATTCATTATCTCTAACAACATTCCTCCAACAACAATCACCCAAATAACAATACCCCATTACCTAAAAATAACAGCCTTAGCAGTAACAATTTTAGGCTTCATTCTAGCACTAGAAGTTAGCAATATAACTCAAAATCTAAAATTTAATTACCCATCAAACGCCTTTAAATTCTCTAACATATTAGGATATTTCCCCACAATCATACACCGCCTGACCCCCTACATAAATCTGACAATTAGCCAAAAATCAGCCTCCTCTCTCCTAGACTTAATCTGACTTGAAAGTATTTTACCAAAAACAACTTCACTCATACAAATGAAAATATCAGTAATAGTAACAAATCAAAAAGGCTTAATTAAATTATATTTCCTCTCTTTCTTGGTTACAATCATTATCAGCACCATCCTACTTAATTTCCACGAGTAATTTCTATAATAACTACCACACCAATCAATAAAGACCAACCAGTCACAACAACTAACCAAGTCCCATAACTGTATAGAGCTGCAATTCCTATAGCCTCCTCACTAAAAAAACCAGAATCCCCTGTATCATAAATGACTCAATCTCCTAAACCATTAAACTGAAATACAATTTCCACTTCTTCATCTTTCAACACATAACAAACCATCATAATCTCCATTAGTAGGCCAGTCACAAATGCCCCTAAAACAGTTTTGTTAGACACCCATATCTCGGGATACTGCTCTGTAGCTATAGCTGTTGTATAACCAAAAACTACCATTATTCCCCCCAAATAAATTAAAAAAACCATTAAACCCAAGAAAGACCCGCCAAAATTTAATACAATACCACAACCAACCCCACCACTTACAATTAAACCTAATCCCCCATAGATAGGCGAAGGTTTTGAAGAAAATCCTACAAAACCAAGCACAAAAATAATACTTAAAATAAATACAATGTATGTTATCATTATTCTCGCATGGAATCTAACCACGACTAATGATATGAAAAACCATCGTTGTCATTCAACTACAAGAACACTAATGACCAACATCCGAAAAACCCACCCACTAATAAAAATTGTAAACAACGCATTCATTGATCTTCCAGCCCCATCAAACATTTCATCATGATGAAACTTCGGCTCTCTGCTAGGAATTTGCTTAATCCTACAAATTCTTACTGGTCTATTCCTAGCAATACATTATACATCCGACACAATAACAGCATTTTCCTCTGTCACTCACATCTGCCGAGACGTTAACTATGGCTGAATTATTCGATATATACATGCCAATGGAGCATCCATATTCTTTATCTGTCTATTCATACATGTGGGACGAGGACTATACTACGGATCATATACTTTCTTAGAAACATGAAACATTGGAGTAATTCTCCTATTCACAGTTATAGCCACAGCATTCGTAGGGTACGTCCTACCATGAGGACAGATGTCATTCTGAGGGGCAACAGTCATTACAAATCTCCTCTCAGCAATCCCATATATCGGCACAAATCTAGTCGAATGAATCTGAGGAGGCTTTTCCGTAGACAAAGCAACCTTAACCCGATTCTTCGCCTTCCACTTTATCCTTCCATTTATCATCGCAGCACTTGCTATAGTCCATTTACTCTTCCTCCACGAAACAGGATCTAACAACCCGACAGGAATTCCATCAGACGCAGACAAAATTCCATTCCACCCCTACTACACCATTAAAGATATTCTAGGAGTACTACTTCTAATCCTCTTCCTAATGCTATTAGTACTATTCGCACCAGACCTACTCGGAGACCCAGACAATTATACCCCAGCAAATCCACTCAATACCCCTCCCCATATTAAACCTGAATGATACTTCCTGTTTGCATACGCAATCTTACGATCAATTCCAAACAAACTAGGAGGAGTATTAGCCCTAGTCTCATCTATCTTAATCCTAATTCTCATACCCCTACTTCATACATCTAAACAACGCAGCATAATATTCCGACCATTCAGCCAATGCCTATTCTGAATCCTAGTAGCAGACTTACTAACACTCACATGAATTGGAGGCCAACCAGTTGAACATCCCTTTATCACTATTGGACAACTAGCATCAATCCTATACTTTCTCATTATTCTAGTACTTATGCCAGTTATTAGCACAATCGAAAACAACCTCTTAAAATGAAGATAAGTCTTTGTAGTACATTCAATACACTGGTCTTGTAAACCAGAAAAGGAGAGCAACCAATCTCCCTAAGACTCAAGGAAGAAGCCATAGCCCCACCATCAACACCCAAAGCTGAAGTTCTATTTAAACTATTCCCTGACGCATTATTAATATAGCTCCATAAAATCCAAGAGCTTTATCAGTATTAAATTTTTAAAAATTTTTAATAATTTAATACAGTTTTGCACTCAATAGCCATATTACATTCTTTAATACCATTACCTACACAAACTGTACAATAACGTATTTATTATATAATTTTATGCGGATGTAGTACATAAAATTAATGTATCAAGACATATTATGTATAATAACACATTACATTATATACCCCATACTTATAAGCAAGTACATGAAATTAATGTATTAAGACATATTATGTATAATAGTACATTAAACTATATACCCCATGCTTATAAGCAAGTACATACAACCATTTTAAGTACATAGTACATATCATTATTAATCGTCCATAGCACATTAAGTCAAATCTACTCTCGTCAACATGCATATCCCGCCCCCTAGATCACGAGCTTAACCACCATGCCGCGTGAAACCAACAACCCGCTCGGCAAGGATCCCTCTTCTCGCTCCGGGCCCATACAATGTGGGGGTAGCTATTTAATGAACTTTATCAGACATCTGGTTCTTTCTTCAGGGCCATCTCACCTAAAATCGCCCACTCTTTCCTCTTAAATAAGACATCTCGATGGACTAATGACTAATCAGCCCATGCTCACACATAACTGTGGTGTCATACATTTGGTATTTTTAATTTTTGGGGGGATGCTTGGACTCAGCTATGGCCGTCTAAGGCCCCGACTCGGAGCATGTATTGTAGCTGGACTTAACTGCATCTTGAGCACCCCCATAATGGTAGGCATGGACATAACAGTGAATGCTAGTAAAACATAACTGTAATGGTAAACACAGACATATTAATTAATGGTAACAGGACATAACTATTATTTCATGATTCAACCCTATAACTTTTTTCCCCCCCTCGGAAATCTCCCCCTTATATGGTTACCACAATTTTTAACACACTTCTCCCTAGATATTATTTTAAATTTATCGCATTTTCAATACTCAATTAGTACTCCAGGGCGAGGTAGGTATATAAGCGCCATTTTTTCTTCTCCAAATCATA